TCGTCCACCGTCGCTTCCAATGGGTTTCGAAGAAAAAAATCCTTTCTTTCTTGTTTCTATTGAGTCATAAACCGACCTAGGTAAATCCATTTTTTCGATTCTATTATTTTTTCCTCTTTTATTCTGAATAACTATCTGAATCTTGAATTGTCTTATGACTCATCACTCAACTCAGATGAATTTTTTGAAAGAACTATGCTTTGAACAAATGATCCCCGCTCCCATCACCAGTTGCTCCTCCTATCTACACCCGCTCCACCAACTAATCTTATTTTTGGATCTTGTTTGTGATATTGAGAAAAGATCAATCAATAAATATCTCTATGGATTCTTCCAACTTATTTCTATTCTATAGTATATTAAACGACTACAGTACCCTATATAATTTATATGATATGACTTTTTAAAAAATTTTAATTCATTTTTTTTATTGTCTTCTTTCTCTTTTATATTTCCTTCAGATGAATCGAAAACTACAAAGTATAATATATTTTTGAATGGTTCGAGCCAAAAAATGGACTATTTGCTTATTTACTTTACCTTGTTGTTGTCAGAAAAAGAGGGGAAATTCCTTATTTTCCCCCTGTCTCTAAATGAAATATGATATGCAATATAAAATAGTAAATTAAATACTATATACTATATAGTGGATAGTGGACTGGAAATTCAAATATCTTTCTATTTCTAGTATCCGTTCTCGTTATCCATCCCATTGTCGAAACAAAAATAGAGGATGCATCAATATGTAAATATTTGGTACATAAAGCCACGACCCGATCTATCTATATTTATAACTATAGATAGATAAAAAAAATCTATATATAAGCAACCGATCCTTTTTTTTTTGAATCAAAGGAAAGATATTCAAAAATAGACGTCTCTTATTTTGTGACTCAGAATAAACGTTTCGCGTGGAGGAGTGGAGGAACGGAATAATAATTTATTCTTATGGAGGATCCAAAAAACATTGAATCGGAAATATCGACAAATTCTAAATTCTTGCGACGTAGTCTAAAGGAAATGAAAAAAAAAATTTCGAGGCTACAATTCTATCTCTATCAAATTTGAATATCAGAATAGCTGATATAGTCATGATTCAATAGGTCAGGTCCACTTACCTTTTTTATTTCTTATATTTATGATGGATTTGATTGGAATAACGGAAAAGTAGGAATATTTGGCGATTCATAATTGGGGTTGAGTAGGTAGAATATCTATGTCCTCGAACCAAAAATATGGAATAATGAAACCTGAGTTGAGTAAGAATATAGCCTGTAGTGACATAGTTGTCTTCCCAATAAGCGGGGTGATTTATCATTATAATGAACACTTTATAATTATTATACTATCTCATTATATTTATAATGATAATTAGTTAATTAACTCATTCTAATAAAAAAAATATCCCTATTATCCACTAAAAAATGAAGATTGAAACTAGAGTTTTGTGGAAAAAGCCCCTTATCGGATTTGAACCGATGACTTACGCCTTACCATGGCGTTACTCTACCGCTGAGTTAAAAGGGCCCATTTTATTCCATTCCTGAATGAGACAATGTGAAGACATATACATATATTATATACCTACATATTACATTACATAGGTGCATACAGTAGGCTCATAGTGTCTCATTCGGGAATATCTGTTTTTTTTTAGTCAGTCTAGGCTAAAACCTAATTACTTTTTTTTTCTTTTATTGACCCCTATCACAACGAGATTCGTTTGATTAATACACAAATTGAAATAGATCCAAGATATTTGATATGTGATCAAATCATGTAATGTATGGAATGAAAAGATTCAACTCGTACCTGAAATCCAAGCTCTGCTCTTAGAAAAAAAGAAACTTTCTATCGTTTCTTAATTTCCTAGCTGTAAGATAGGAATATCGCATCTTAACAATGCGTGAATCGATGCGTGAAGGTTGAAGAATGGCTTTTCTGTCGGACAAATCACTAGCGATCCTATACTTCATTAATTATTAATTATAACACATTATAATTATTTCCTATATAAGGGAATGTTTATCCATTCTAATGATATAGAATCTATATATAGAAATAGAATATAGAATTTTTTTCATTCATGAACCATGAATGAAAAAATATTCTATCGGAATCGCGAAAGGAAAGGTGGAAAACTTATTCGTATTTAGTCACACCATTACATTATATTGACAATTACAAAAAACTATTCATACTATGAGTATATATAGTATGATGTCGGTTGGGCATCGCAGATATGCCCCCATCGTCTAGTGGTTCAGGACATCTCTCTTTCAAGGAGGCAGCGGGGATTCGACTTCCCCTGGGGGTAGGGTACTACGAAAGGAGGTTGATCATGTATTATCAATAAGTCTAGACTTGATTCTTCCTGGGTCGATGCCCGAGTGGTTAATGGGGACGGACTGTAAATTCGTTGGCAATATGTCTACGCTGGTTCAAATCCAGCTCGGCCCAAGAATTCACCGATCCATCATGAGATTACATAATATAAGAAATTTGTCCGCCGGAAACATCTGGTTAATTTTATATCCTATTTGTTTTTTTCCGATATATTCTTCATTTTATGAATTATCTGGATTCATATCATAATCCGAAAATATAGGACAAGAATTAACAAGTCAAAATATTTTTTGGAAAGATTTCGTATCAATCGATTTAACACGATTTTACAATAGGATTTCTAGTAATCCGTGTCGTTCTCACTAAAGTCCATATCTATGTGGGTATTAATATACCAATCACTCCTTTCTCTGTTACAATACGACAATTCTAAATTAAACTAGTCTTAATCAAATCATTAATAATATGTATGCTGTATACCTTATTTCTCTGGGATTGTAGTTCAATCGGTCAGAGCACCGCCCTGTCAAGGCGGAAGCTGCGGGTTCGAGCCCCGTCAGTCCCGACCTAGTATCCGATGACTCCATCAATTCATTTTTTTATTTTCTGTCAAGGGGCATAGAGTGGGATCTAATTCCCATAGGGTCCTTTTTTTTTCCGTTTCGAATTTTTTATTGAGAAAATACAATGCGACAATTTTAATTACTTCAATTAGTACCGAGGGGGATAGGCATATTGAATTGGTACAATTGTGGGTAGCACCCTATTTAGTTAGGATTAAAAGAAATCCTTGTCTGGTTTTTTTCGATTGCTCCTGACCCGTGGAAGGGAATCGAATACTTATATATATACTTTCACTAGAGCATATACACAAATTTTGATTCGTTTATTGTACGATAAAAAATGCACTTTTCACATAGTTACCTCGATAAAATACTTTTTTTCATATTAAAGCCTCTTTCTAGCTCCAATTTTTGATAACTTAAATTACTAATAGGAAACAATCTATTTATATCATTCAAACTACATACTTCATTTTTGATATATGTGTCCCAGGGCCGGTTCAAGGAAAGAAAGGAATATTAAAATCAAGTAATTAAGAAAAGGAAGAGCAAACAAAGAAAAGATAGACCCTCTCTTAGTGAGGGAATGAGTAATCTTTTTTTATTTCCGGGGAAGGTCCTATCGAAGAAAGAACAAACTAAAAAAAAAGAGTTCATTTTTTATTTTTTTATTTATCAAAATATTCGATCTTTTCTTCTTATTTTTTCCATTTTACTTCTACTATTTGGGTTGGGTTTTTGAACAATGGAAGCGGAAAATGGGCCAGATCATCCTTTATTATATTATATATATGATTCTATAAATAAGACGGTAGGTTATAGAAAATAACGAATGGATAAAATAAAGAATAAAAATTCAATGAGATTCTAAATTGGATCAGGAATTCCATTTTAGGTTTTTATTCCGTATGGATAAAAGATCTTCCTATGTTATACTATTCCATTCTCGATGATGAATAGATTTGATAGCTCAGATATTGTTATTCAATGATATTGATCCGATTCAATATCATCGGGATGTATTTCTCCCATTGAATTTACAGGATAAAGATTTAGAATCTCTATGGGATCAGATCCCGAGTTATTAATTATGAAGTAAAAAAACGATGAAATTATGGAAGTCAATATTCTCGCATTTATTGCTACTGCACTGTTCATTCTAGTTCCTACTGCTTTTTTACTTATCATTTACGTAAAAACGGTCAGTCAAAACGATTAATTTGAATCAAGCTTGACTTCTTAGTTCTTATCAATAATGGAAGAAATGAAAGGGATTCAAATTCCACGTCTTAAATAAAATGAGCGAATTAAAATCAGACGTATATGAGATTTGATAGTATGGTAGAAAGGTTCCTATATTCCTTTCTACCATACTATCTATTAGTGTATAATTCTACTATACATTATTATATAAAATAATAAAGTTGGACTGTATAAAGAAAGATGGCTTAATGTAGATCACTCCGTAATCTGTATATTGATATATGTACATATAACTCCCATATGTGTAATATACATAGTACCCCAATTCGAGTTCTTTACTTTGGTACATCCATTTGGTTTAGACCGATTTCGATCAATATGATATAATTGAATGCCCACCTTTACTCTTATCTTATAAAATACGTATCTACATAATAACAGATCGACTTCCTCTTTGAACAGTAAAGCGAGAAACAAATAAAAAGGGGTCGGTTGCTCCTCATTGTAATATTTATATATAATTCTGTTAAGAGCTAGTTCATCTAAATACTCTATTTCAATTTGGTTGGAAAAAATTGCATATCATGCGTATTCCGTTTAGTTTCAAAATACGAAGATGGGAATCATTTAATTTAACTATTTGTTTGATTGAAAGGTTATTCGTCATCTATTACATTACTTTACTGGATGCCAGTCGAATTTTAAAATTAAGATATTTGAAAGAAAAACGCTTTGCAGAAGGATTATGAAACTATTAATACAGTTTGATTACTCAACTCAATTCAATTAGTAATTACCCTAGCCCTAGAGTCCACTTCTTCCCCATACTACAAGTGAAAGGGAAAATGTAAAGACTACCATTAAAGCAGCCCAAGCAAGACTTACTAT